CGAACCCTCGGTAAACAAAAGCCTACATAGCAGTTCCAATGCTACGCCTTCAACCACTCGGCCATCTCTCCTACATAATGATTAGGATAATGATTATGGCCCCGAAAGCGAGTGAATCACGAGTCAATCCCGATTTGAGAATGAAGATAACTGTCAATGCAACTATTGATGTAATTATTCCAACTGTATTTAGTATCATATATAATTTAGTATCATATATATTAGATTAGATGTTGGATAGGTACGGTACATACAATTAATTCTAACTATAAAAAATAGAATAGAAAAATAGAAAACTTTTAATCATTTAATCAAAGAAAGACCCTTCCTTCGGGGCTGGGGGATAAAGCAATTATTTTATTGTTTTTGTGAAAAACTTTTTCTTAAAAACAATAAAGATATATATCTATTTACTATTTATGTTTGCTGTTTGCGAAGATGACGTTCCCGTCTTTTTCTGATATCTATACCGGCTAAAATCACGGGATTGGAACGACTCGAACACTCGGTCTATCTTTTTTTATGAGTTAAGGCTGTTTTTATGTTATTTCGTACTGTATAATTACTTTTTTTGTAGGATCGTTTTCTCACGAGAGGTAATTAAAAGAAATTTTAAAATGGATTGCTACCTATGCCTAGATCCCGGATAACTGGAAATTTGATTGATAAGACCTTTTCAATTGTAGCCAATATCTTATTACGAATAATTCCGACAACTTCAGGAGAAAAAGAGGCATTTACTTATTACAGAGATGGTGTGATTTGATTTTTTTTATTTACCGCTTCGAGTCTTAGGAGAAAGACACATTAGCCGGGATAGAAAGATTTGAAAAAAACTCTACGTTTATTGAAGGTGAAGTTTCTAAAAAAAAAATTCCTTCTGTCGTGTATCCCCGATTAATGCAGCCTCAGATGTTTCAATTGTCGATTCTAGCATTGAGCGAAAAGGTTACACCTATGGCTATGGGTTATGTATTGCAGGTTAATCCTGCTCCACTAGTACCACTAGGCGGCATAGAGGAAGAAGCACTACGCTTAGGAATCAACAACACGAAAACTTTGCTATAAATTTCCCCTTTTCCTTATTGGGATCGGGACTAAGAAGAATGGTTGGGACAACAAATATCCATCTCATTCGTGCTTTGGATACCCATATAACCATCGAAGACTGTTGAAGTGACTAATTCCTAGAAATTAAGGGATGTTGAGGACAAAGAAATTGTTGGAGTTAACGTAACATTTTTCTATTTTTATATAGTACCAACATCTTGGATGTTAAGAAACGATCTTTTGCAGGAAGGTTGGCTAGAGATTTCTTGTAAAAACACTAGCCCCGCTCAGTTCATAATGAGAATATTTAACTCCTTTTTGATTCTATGTATTAGGCTTATTATGCACATAAGGGAGGAGCCGTATGAGATGAAAACCTCACGTACGGTTCTGGAACGGAGATTCTTTGAATCGAATAACGACCGTAACGGATGTCTGCTCAATCCGAAGGAAATTATGCGGAAGCTTTACAGAATTATTATGAAGCTATGCGACTAGAAATCGATCCCTATGATAGAAGTTATATACTCTATAATATAGGCCTTATTCACACAAGTAATGGAGAACACACAAAAGCTTTGGAATATTATTTTCGGGCATTAGAACGAAACCCTTTCTTACCACAAGCTTTTAATAATATGGCCGTAATCTGTCATTACGTGCGACTATCTACACTATAGAAAGAAAAAGGAAAGAAAGAGCAAAATCAAAAATCTACTAGTAAAAAAAAATAGGCTTTCTACATATGGCATCGTCCAAAACAACGATTTTTATCAGCTGTAGCAAAGAAAGAAACTTCATAGAAATCGAAATATGAAAAAAGAAATATGCCTAGATACTTTATTCTATGGATAAAGGATCTAATTGATAGAGGAAGCACCGTAAAGATCAATTAGCGAAATTTTTGCCGATACAATAAGAACTGCTTACTTAATGTCATAATATGAGACAAAAGCTAGGAATCCACTTATGTAATGGAGTCGACCCCCTAAAGTATTGAGCAGCGGTGTAGCATCAGATCCCAAAGATAGTAAGCCTTTTCTTTCTTATGAGAGAAGGTCTTTTTCAAAGATTCTATATAAATAGAAATTTCTATATGAAACCGAGATAGTTACCTTTCAGAAAATTGTAATGATAGTAGAACACCTACGCTTTATTCTTTTGAAGGTGGGAGAAAAGATAAAACAAAACGGATTATTATTATTAATATTATTAATTATTATTATTAATAATTAATAAAATCAAACTTCAAGTTTGAAACTCATGTAATTAACCTCTTTTGATTAACTCGAAAAAAAAAATGGGACATCAAAAGAATTGACTGTCGAGCCGTATGAGTTAGGAAACTCTCAAGTACGGTTCTAAGGGAAGGAATTTACTCGCCTATTCCGACCGAGGAGAACAGGCCATTCGGCAGGGAGATTCTGAAATTGCGGAGGCTTGGTTCGAC